AATAAGATAGAAGGGAAGGGCAATCACTCATTCTTAAAACCAGCGTTCTTAAGGCCGACCAAGGGCGGAAAAGGGGGGAAAGCTCTCCGTTCCTGGTTCTCCCGTAGCTGGATCCTCCTCCACCACAAGAATCCTTAGTTAGAATGGGATTCCAAGGGTGAGATTTTGTGAAGAGTTGCTCTTTGGAGAGCACAGTACGATTCAAGTTGTAAGAGGGGGGGAGTTATTGTCTATCGTTGGCCTCTATGGTAAAATAAGCCGGGGGACCTGAGAGGCGGTGGTTTACATAGTTTCCTATAGCAAACAAGCGCCTCTTCCCGATTTAGAAACCTATATAGTAAGTAAATGTACACGAACAACACAGTCTCCTGGGGGGTACCCCTAATGCATCTTTACTTACTTAAGTATTTTGACTTATACTTTGAATTTACTGTATATATAGGTTTAGAAATCTTAGATAAATGCTTAGAAGTAAGTAAGCTTATAAATACTGATAGAATACTGTCACACCGGTAATTTACCTAAAGCAAGAGGAAAGGGAGGACGGGCCTATGATATTCTTTATATGATACCACATACGATACCACCATTGAGAAAAGGACCGTCAACTCCAACTGTAGCAGCGGTTCATAATTCAATAGCAAAAACGGATATAACACCAACTGCAGATTCAATAGCATCTGTAAGAGTAAGACCGGCAACATCTATGGCAACAGTAAGAAAGGGAACACTAAGACAATCTAGACTGAAAGCAAGGCATCATGAAAGAAATCCTCTCTTATTCAATTTCTCTTCTTTGCTATGATGAAATGAATCTGCACCTCCCTCACAGTTTCCATGAGATTCCACTTATTCTATGTCATTTTAAGCCTTAGGTAGTTGGTAGTTGTTCCTCCAGGAGTTCTGTTCTGTTCATGTTCTGATAGTCTTGTTAACGCTTTCTAATCTACTTTCTCTCTCGGTAAATTCTCTAGATCTTCTCTGCTTTTATCCTAATAAGCTATCTCCGCCTCACAGCATCAGGGAAGTTTTCCACACATCGTTCTAGGCACTCTCGATTAACAGAAAAAGGATATGGTTTAACCCCGGTCCACAGGCTCTCGATCTTTATCTATAAGGTGTCAAGTAAACTGATTCAAATTAGCCCAAGCCAAGGGGGAATCCGGCTACCAGTGATGATGGAAATCCGGCTGACATTGAACTAGCTGCTGCCATTGAAATAGAAGAAAGTTCCTGACTTAGCTCTGCTTTTGTTGAAGGCATAAGCGCTGCTATTTCATCCTTTTATGGCCTGACTCTTTTCCTTTCTCACTGTTGAACGCAAATCCGCTTTGATGGATGGAATGAAGAAGGAAAGAGGCTGAATAGTCTAATTAGCCATATCGGGGACTACCCAGCTACTTCTTAATAGAAGGAAGTCTTCTTCTTGATGTCTTGTCGACCTAACCGAGGACTGATCTCTCTCTTTGAAAGAATCCAGTTCTCTTATCCCCTGCTGTTAGCTCGATGGCCAGGGAAAAAACGAGAGTCAAGAAATCTTAGCACCTAAAAGTTATATGTTAGATCCGGACATAGCCATAGCCGAATTAGCCTAGCTAGCAATAGTAAGTAGTTCTTTATCACTTCAGGAGTGAGATCACCCGCCTCGTCCGGTCAAGCTGCTCCTCTCTCTGCCCTTGAAGCTCGCTCTTCGACCCGTACCGTACCGTAGCCTGTACACTCGGCTATTCTCCCGACCCTCTGTCTACGCTGGGAAAAGGGCTGCCAGAGTGTTGTCTCTTCTTGCCTCTTAATAAGATGAGTTATAAGTAAGTTGTGCCAGCTGGCCCTGACCGAATGTTCTGACTCCCGGTAATCGAATGGGTGGTAGTTGGGTTGTTGAAATCCGATAATCGATTGGCTTTAGAAACCCAACCTAGACATTGTAACTCAAAGTCCTGCCTACTTGTAGGCTTAGGGTAGTCCTCGATCTTCTTTTACTGGCTTGGGAAATTACCATAAAAAGAAAGGGACACTGGCAGAGAGAAGGAAGAGCAAGCGTTGGTGATACTGATTCGTTACTTGGAAATCCTTTTTTTTAGGCTTGGACATTGACTTAAATAAAAGCGTGTACTGATCAACAAAGTATCCTGCCTCAGACGTGGATGTAGATGTAGACGTAGATCATCCTGTTGGCTAAGAAGCGAGACTTATTGACTCTATCTCTTTTGAGAACTTCCCAACTCCTACTGACTTAGATGATTTATAGACTGACTGACCTCTTAATGACTTACTTACCTGTAAAAAAAAGTCCTTTAAAATCCCTACCTATCTTTCCCTTTTCAGGCTCTCAATCAGATGCAGGACGAAGCCCGGCCTAGGCTCTCCAAACACTGGTTAGGGAATGTGTTCTTCTGCTGGTTTAGGACGAAACCCGGCCTCAAAAGGAAAGGCAGATCTCTCAGATCGAAGAGCAAGTCCTATTGACTCAGAACGTCCCGGTGAATCATTAATTAACTTACTTACCTTATCTTCGGTAACCAGCAGCAAAATTGGATCTTCTTCAGCGGACCTGATATTATGCCGCTTGGTAGAATGGAAGTAGGCCGTCTCTGACATACCTTTATTCTTGGCGAAGAAATTACCCATAGATGATGGTAGGTAGGCTGTGGGGCCTGTCTCTCAATTTCACTCTTGAAGAACCATAGATGATGGTCAACTTTTGTATATTGATTACGAAAGCGTTGGTACTTCGCGAAAAGTTCCCGGACACACCCCTAAATTTGGCAAGTCAAATTATGGTACTTCTCTTTTCGTCTAAGCCGTACAATTTGACGTTCCCAGGATTTTGCAAACCCCTATCGCTAAGTTTTAGACTTTAACAAATGTAAATAGGAAGGCTGGCGATTTTCTTCAGGTCCCACATTTCTTCAAATGTTACCCAGCTCCACTACTCACAAGCGCCCCTATAAATGTTTGCTTGGTAATTAATACTCTAGCGCGATTCGGACAGCATCATAAAATGCCAGCGTTATCCAAAGTCTCTCAATGATTCTATTATATAGACTGAATCCGCTTCGTCCATTCTGGGAGGCCGACGATATAAGACGGAGATCTCCTAGTGCGGAAGTGCCCCTTCCCCCCTTTCTTGACTTCTAGTATTCCTTGCCCGCTCATAATTTGGCTTCAGAGAGTAGGGAACCCAGTCCTATCCCAATGTCGTTGCTCGAGGTTCCAGCAACTCGTCGTAACTGGTAAATTTCCCCGTATTTGTGAAAGAAAACAAGAAAAGTTCTCATTTGGGTTACACACAGTATCTCGGCTTTCTCGTTAATTACATATACTATAGGAGAAGACATTTTATTCTAAGAGTTAATTACATATACTATAGGAGAAAGGCTAAAGGTAAGAAGATGCAATAATTCTGGTCTTCGAGGCCTTGCTACCTTGTCTTTGTCCTTTGGTGGGGACAACATCTTCTCCTTATCCTATTGAGAGCTTCTCTTTCTTCTTCAAGCACTTGAGTGCCTCTTCAAAGCTCCAAGCGTGAAGTCGTTTGTAATGTGCGCAAAGATTTAGTTTGATTTTGCGTTTTAGATCGGATTTCTTGTCCAATCTCCTTTAGGACTCATAGCTTTGTGCCAAGTATCATAGGGATTCGAATACTCTTCTTTCTTTTTTATCACTGTTTTTTTGGCTAATGGCCTATGAAGCTGGGTGGGACCGATAGAAGACAGATCACCTGCCGATCTGTAATAAAAAAAACTATACCTTGGATAGAGATTGACCGGCACAAACTCTATCAATCTATGCTCATTGATGAGAATAGAGAATAAAGTATACCCTTTATTGAAATCACCCTCCTTTTCACTTTCAAGTAAAGAAGAGATAGACACTTTGGAATCAAGGTGGGATTCGAGGATGAAAGAAAATAGCGAATCTTTCCATGCCTCGATGTCAATAAAAGTGGTTAAGACAGGTCCTGCATCTCCTACTTAATGCAATTGACCGACCCTTAATCTCTTTCCTTCAATAATGCCTTCGCTTCAAAACGCTATTTACCAATAGAAACTACCTTTTTGTTTTGTGATGATGGTAGGCCTTCAAAATTGCTTTTTCTGCTTCCTGACCATCGTATATTATATAAATTTTTGATGTTGTAGCCATACTTAGGAGATCATCTCCATTACTATAGTGAATAGAAAATCAAGAGATTAATAGGTTTAGGTTAACCGATCTGATCCCTCCTAATCGGCTGTTCCATTCCGTCTTGTCTTAGGTGGATATCCCAATTAGCCTATGTTCATATGTCTCCAGGCTAGTGTGAATAACAGCTTAATAGGTTTAGGTTAAGGGAATGCCGTGCTGTTCAACAAACTCCCTATGTTTCTTTGTGAGGCTGCTCCTGAAGTGAAGCTGCGAGTGCTGGGCTGGAATAAACCGAGTAATTTCTAAGATGCTAGCCCTATGGGGTGCTGTTATCTCATGCCTTTAAGGCGGACTTTACAACCCACTTGAGATAGCTAATCAATGGGAGAATGTTTCAAATCTATATCTACTCCTTTTTTTAGTGATTTAATACATATATGGATAGAACTTAGGGCAGTCTAGATAGACCTTAACGGCCTCGCTTTCCTACTTCTCAACAACAACAATATGAAAAACTTATACTTATATTTAAACCTTATAAAAAGAAAAAGAAAATGGAACCAATGGTCTATTAGGTAGGGATATGTATGGGCTAATGCCAAAAAGAGAATATCAAGGCCCTTTGGGCGAAGAAGTGGGTGATCCCGCCGTATCAGAATAGGCATAGGAGTCTGCGCTAAAGCATGCAAATCAACGGATCCAATTTCTCTTGAACTAAGATATCCTTCTCTTTCTCACGAACCGACGCAGGGGGACCCAACCTCAGATCCAGTTTCTTCCTAGAAAAAGGCGGAGCTTTCTTTCGAATCTTTACTTACCTTACAAATAAAGGTTCGCTTTCGTTAAGAGACAGAGGCGACTGGTGCAAGGAGAAAGAAGGTGCGGGACTCATATTGGCTCTTCAGCTCAAGATCTTCTTTTTTCGATCAACGGCAGGTGGATCAAGCAGATCGACTGCAGTAATTGAAAAGTAAATTTGACCCTACATTACTTACTATATAGGTTTCTAAAGATAAGTAAATAAGTAAATAAAGTCAAGTTTTTCTTTCTAAAAAATCTCCAGTAACACCGCCCTAAGCCCTAAGATGATTGAAGGTAGCTCTAACCAACCTATTTAACATAATACAAAGACAACCGGTCTACTAAACTATGTCCACTAATTCGTGAGAGCGACGAGGATTGATACGCTATCTGTCACATTTTCTATCTTCACCGTCAGATTCGAACTGACATAGGTGAATCAGGCAAATACAATACCTATTCTTAATCAATCAACTACCATCATTATCATCCTAAAATACACTTCTTTTTAGTAAGCCGTGAAATGTTATACCCTGAAACCAACTTTGAGTTGTAGCGAACGAAAGGTTGGGGATTGGATTCCGTCTCGATTGAGATTGTCCCTAATTTAATAGAGCCGTTCCAACAACTCTTCCCCCGTGCCCCCATCCCTACTTGACTAAGCTGCGGATTATCGAGAGCGCGAGCCCCCCTCCCAATCGCCCCCCGGATCAAGAGTTTCCATCTGCCTTCTGATATCAACCTTGACTTCGAATTCGGTTCGGAAGATCCGATGGTTGAGTTGGATCGAAAGAACTCCATCTCCCCCATCATCCGCTTGATACGGGAAAGGGTTTACGGGCGCGTGACTAGCTGGCTCCTCCGATCATTTGCGGGAATACACAACTTTCGTTCGATCCAGAAGACGAAGACACATTCAAAATCAAAGTAGATAGACCAAGCGGAAATCTTTAACCAAACAAATAAAAAAGGAATACGCGAAAGAGAGAAGAGAAAAATCCAACTCCTAAAAAGATTCCATCACCCTTGTGCTTTTTTTAAAGTTGCATTTTCATTCTAAAAACTAGAATTAAACTCACTAAAAAGACGAAGACAAGAAAAAAGAATTCCGGAGTGATAGCGCTTCCCCAAATTGATTGATAGTCCTAGAACCTTAACGCCCTTATATATTTATATTAAATACGGCCACTCTCTTAGACAGTTAGTTTCCCCTAGCTTGAAAGTGAACAACATTAGTTGGCCTGCAGGGAATTAACAACAATCCGCAACGATCCCGGGCGACTTCTCTCCCTTTATTTAGAGAACCGAGTGAACGCAGAATCCTAATCGGCATTTCGGCTAGCACGTGGGATCTTCTTCTTTCTATTAAGATAGAACCAAACAATCCCCTTTGAACAAGAGCTTCCCCTCGTTCGCTAGTCTTTTGGCTTAGTTAAGACTGCGCGAAGTAGTCATTGGAAACAGTGCCTGATTGAATCCTGCCTGTTCCAGGCTTTGAAACTACTTGATTTAGGAGTCGGCTAATCAATTACAGCTAAAAGTAGCAATTTACGCCAAAAAGACGGGGTTTATTGAACTTGTGAAGATTCAACACCAGCTCTACGAGTGGAAAACGTCAGTTACTCCGTTCGCTTTGCTGCTCGCCCTGGTTCGCTAGGAGCTCTTCTTGCACAACAATGAAGTTGCTCTATACTAAAAAAGTCGTACCCTGGTGGGCGCAGAGTCAAATTACTCAAACATAGCATAGAAAAGATATACCTGGCATTTGTGTTTGCAGTACAAAAGCTCAGACACTATCTCCTTGAACATACCGTTCGGCTCATATCGAAAGCAGATCCGCTCAAGTATTAGCTTTCGAGCCTTTCTTAAACTTAAAGGATAAGTACCAAGAGGTTATGGATTATCCAAATGGTCCATGATGTTTCCCTAATGTTGTAAGGCAAAGGACAAGCGTTGGCTGATTTCTTGGCAGCTCATCCAGCCTCAGATGACACTCCTTTGTCAGATGATCTACCTGATGAAGAAGTTTTATATGCTCAAGTTCAGTTCCCCTGGGAGATGTACTTCGATGGTTCATCCAGGAGCGGGGGCAGGGACGAAAGCAGAGCTAGTGGTGGCCAAGTTCGAGAACCAGTAGTAGATTGAGTTCCAGATAGAGATTATGTTTCTCCAATAGAAGAACCTGTTTTAACGTAACAACACCGCCAACCGCTAGAGAGGCAGTTCGAGATGCAGCTAACTAAGAGTAGCGGATTCAGTTGTTTATCTTGAACCAGTCAATGTATCAGTCGCAGCATTCCTTCCAGGAGTAGCCAGGGTTTATTTTGAAGTTGATCCAGCACTCCTTATCCGAGTAACTTACCCCTCACTCAAGTTTTAGTGGCTATTGCTTTGTAAGCATCCGAACCAATTATAGTCTCAGTTAATGATGCCAGTGAACCAGCACAAATTGATCGAGTTTACCTATAATGGGACGCATCTCTTCCTAGCCCTATTGAGTGACTTTCTTCCAGGATAGCTGGATTGAAAACCTAGCTCTATCTATAACTATAAGTATAAAGCCCGTCCCTCCATTCCATCCGCACGTCTGGAATGAGATGATCTAAGTTCTAAGTGCCGACCTTTCTATCCTACTCGCTAGGTTCTTTGTTTTTGTCATTCCTATCCGACTAGTAGGAAGCTAGTAGTCTATGAAACTAAGAGAATAGATAGAGCGTCAAGCGCAACCGATATCATCTATCATCCGATCTTTTTTCTTCCTTCGACCACTTCACCAGGGCCAGGGATTTGAATCCTGTACTTAGACCTGTGGCTTGAAAGAAGAGCTTCTATGCCCATTATAACGATATCTAATCTAGCATTTAATGTAAACTACCCTTTCTAATCACATGCCTTAAAAGGTCTTAGAACCGTCCTAGGAATAACATACCGAAATAAGTCAGACGCTCCTGAACGCCCACCCCTGAGAGCCAACAAGCCCGGTCACTCTGGCAAGGCAACTCCTAAGCTAGGCCTCAATCTTTAGCTGGCTTTAGCTTCCCTTTTCGTTGAGTGTGAAGAAGAAGAAGAAGACTCAGCTGAACCCCAAGATCTGGAACTAGATCCCATGTCACTCCACCAATACAATAAAGTAGAAGATTCATGCATGACAGCCAATCCCTTGAACTTCACTCCTCTGACAGGCAATCCCGCTCACTCCTATCTTTGAGTCAATCCCTCCAGCTTGCAAGGTGAAAAGGTAGCTATGGAATTTCTCCTATTAAACGTGCCAATCTCAGATCTACGAATACCGGGTTGTTCTTTGCAAGAATACGCTCTTTAGCTTGGCTCTTTGAAGGACGTTAATCAGAAGGTGCATCGAAAGCCCTGAGAGAAGGAATTGAATCAATAGTCTCAGGGGCATGCCCAGAAGAAACTGCTGATGGTGAAGTCAGTGAAGAAGATTCATCCTATAATAAGCATCGAATGGGATTTCTGGACAGAATGCGCTCTTAGCAATAGAATCCATCATAGGCTGTTGGAGAAGGGCTTGTTTGCTATTAAATAGAATCGGTTTTGAAAGAATAAGCTGCTTGAGTAACCGATGTGAGAGTATGAGTTACAGAAAGAATAGGTTTTGTTCCATCAGACGCTCTTGCTGGACTAGCAATTGAATCCGTAACCTTTGCTATTTCATCTCCGGCTATTGAATCCGCTGGTATAGAAGAAGCTGCACATTCATCCGGTGTGCTAGAATCAATGGCATCAGAATGCAGCAATCCAAGTGTGAAAGAAGGTAATTCCTATTTGCTTACTTGAATAAGTAAGGAGCTGCAGATGAATCTGACTCTAGAAATTCCGATTGAATCGACATCTGAGATTCATTTTTAAAAGAATCCCTTATCTTCCTATTTAGGAACTGAACTCCTGAAGGAAGTTAATCAGTGTGAGACTTGAGCTAGTGGCATAGATTGACTTTTCATCTTCCTCGCACAGCTTAATTAATAACCCTTAAGGGAGTGAGTGCAAAGAGGCGGAGAAAGGGTTAGGCTTGAGGCAATATCCCTAGTTTGCCTATCCGCTCTTACAGTTTCTTGTGTAAGCAATTTCCTCATCATAAGAGTTCTCAGGGCTAGGGCTGTCATCCCGGTGGCCTATCTGTTGGAAAAATAAGAGCTGTGAACGTAGGAACTGTTGGCAATAAGCGTTGGTAGAGTTCTTGTTTCCGGTGTAGATGTTATCAACTCGGTAAGGCGAAGTTATTTTTTCAAACGAGATCGATAAGCTTCATCTCAAAGAGAGGAAGCGTGTGAGTCAGCCTTTTGACTATGCGGAGATCGGCCACTTCGGAATTGCGTGCGTGAAGCATATAGTTAGATCCGGCCGTAGGTCGTTAACATAGTGCCCCAATGGTGGTGATAGAAGAACCGATCCATCGCGACAAAGCAGTTGGAATCTTGGAACCTGTCTTTGGGCTTTTAGCCCCGGGAATGCTGTCCTCTACAACCATCTAACCAGAGTTGGCACTCTTCTGTCTCTCAGGTGCTGCTAACGCCACGCCCTATAACAAACAGTCTTTCCAAAGAGAGCTCTTTCTGCTGCTACGGTCGGTCTCTCATCCCATACTTTCTCAGTCTTTTCTTCTATATCAAGCTCAAGGAAAGGGCCATGCCATCAGTAAGAAAGTAGGCTGTTCTCGAATAAGCGCTCTTTCCAATAGGTATAGTGGTCAATCTCTTGTATTGATCACCATATAATACCATAATTTCTTAAATAGATTCAGTGGACGACCACGTCCCAACCAGAGCTATAAAGTCTTCGGTTAGGACATCTCTTATGAAGAAGTAAAGGGTAAATCTGCTACGCCCATTACCCCATAATACCTTGAAACGACTCTCCCCTTAAAAAGGGGGTATATCTGAATCAAGTCTTGCTACGTAAGCTGTGGATTAAACAAGAACTCTTGAAAGCAAGGGTGAAAAGCAGTGTTGAAACAAGCTAGGAAGCTAGTCCAAGTCGGGGAGCGGAAGCTGCAAATCGCAAGGAAAGCAGCCCTTGGTGTGGTACGTATGCTATTCGAGATAAAACTGACTTCATTCACTAGTGAGAAGGCTTGCTGAAGCAGATCCTCGCGGTAGATGCCCCAGTGACGTCAACTCAAGGAACATTCGAGGGGGCCTTCACACTGCACCCTAACACTAACTTGACTTTCTCTTGCTTGCCACAATTCTTTGTATGATAAAGTAAGACCAACCAATACTAGCAGGGACTAATTCCTCGCTTGCAACTACTTGCTTCGTAGAGCAATACACCTTTCGTGATGATAGCTTAGATCCTTTAAGGCATTCTTAGCAGAGCTCTCTTCCTTCTTTTCAAGATTACATAATTAAGAAATTTCTATTACCTTGGATCGATGAAAGAAAGAGTTTAGCTAAAATAATTAGCTAAAACGAAGCCGAACGAAGTAATAGCAGCCTTATGTTAGCACCTGTGAACTGATATCTGTAAGACCCTAAAACTAGCACAAGAGGTCAGGAGGATTCGCGGGGCTAAGCTAATAAGCGTTGGAGAAAGATCAATCAGCGGGATTGAATCGTTGGCTGAACCTAGAAAGATGAGCATCCAACGGAATGAAATACCAGGAAAGACATCCCAGGGAACAAGCAAGCAAGATTAGTGGCCTTTAAGAGGACAAGACTAGCTACTTTCGAACAGTTTCCCATCCGGGAAAGAAGTCAGAGTTCAGGCTTCAAAGGTTCTTTTCTGATCCTGCTCGACTCACTCATTGTCTCCAACATCGCATTCAGCAGCTGCCCCCGTATAGGAATGAAAAGATTGGACTACTTTATCCGTTCAAGGCCTAAAGACTAGAAAAGAAGATCTATTTGTCAAGCAAGAGCCTCACTATTGGTTCAAAGGAAAGGACTAGACTAGTGAGTATAGCCATGTTGAAGGAATAAGGACTAGATCAAAAGGTATGGAAGGTGTTGGACTAGGAGTCATGAATTCGGCAGCAGCACAAAATCGAAATCGATGGCGCCCTCCCAGCGTGAACAACAAAATAGTCACCTACTAGCTACTAGGCGCGGGGAGCTCCAAAAAGCCCTGACCCCATCATTATTCGTACCCTGCAAAAAAGCCGATTGGGGGCATGCAGATTCATCTCCCACTCATCACTGAATCGGAGATGCTCCTACCCAAGAAAGAAGAAAAAGGATGTCTGCTTGGTGTGCACCAAAAGGAAGATGCAAGTGGTGTCCTTGTTGAAAGAAGGAAAAAAATGAGTGAATTCCACTCATTAGTGTGAGTCAACGGATAAAGCTCCTCAATTTGATGCTACACCTGTGGGAGTTGGGTCAATTACTCTATTCTATGTCTTTCTCTGATATAGCGAATAATAAGGGAAGATTTCACTGCGAATGACCGGGAAAGGTAACTATGATTCAATTACTTCTGTCTTTGGTCTCCTTTCTGACACTTGCGCTACCGCTAGCTAGCAACATGAGGGGAAATGACAATCTACATATGAAAGCAAAAATTCGATGTTCGGGCAGACATCAATGTCTGGTAAGATAAGGTGGTTCACCCAAGCCAACATGCAACTCCTTGAACTTGGAAGAATTCTTTATAGGTAACTATCGAAATAATGGGCCGGTGAGTGGGGAAGGAAAAGGTAGGCTTAGAACCAGCTCTAGCAAGAGAGCGAAAAAGGGAGGTAGGTCAGTCACACAGTATAGCTAGAGAAGCTAGCTTTGAAACATATGGAAGGAATCCCCGTCCTTTAGAAAGATATGCCCGCCCCCTCTCAACACTCTAATAGACTGGTGACTAAGAGACTCTCTGAAAGTGGAGTGGATGAGTCAAGGAGTTTTCTTTTCGACCGATAGGCCCGGACTCGCTTTAATGACTAAAGGTTGGTTCTAAAAGATCTGACCGATAAAAAGAGGGAGAGGGTTTGGCAGTCCAAGTTATGAAATATCCAGCCGAGTCTTTAGTGCCTGATCCAACAGAAGGGAAAGCCTACCCATAGAAAGAAATCCTTGCAGCTTTCATCTCCGGGCTAGGGGCTGGGTTTGCAAGAGGTCGAAGAAAAACTCCTGAATGGGTGGTTCCAAAACTCCGGGAGGTCCTTGGCTTAACAGCCCGGATATCTCAACACATTCGAATAGAGGATGAACGACTAATGCTTGCTTCAAGGTCGACCTCTATGGAATGGCGATACATCTTCTCTGGAATCTTCGCATTTCAGCGAGGTACGGACCAAAATCTCCGGAACCACTAGCTAGGGAGTTCCCCTTTTTCACAGGCTCCGATGAACCTAGGCAAGGGCATACGAGTTAGCGTCTACGGGTAGCTACTGGAAATCCTTTAACAAGCAAGTAGTAAACTACCTTAGTTTTGGCTATCTTTAGGTGGATGACAGGTTCTAAGCAAGCGAGAAGGAATCCATCAAAGCGAGAGCACTGAGGCAAGGTCTTTCACTCATGTCTACTTCTAATGCGCACGAACCTTAGTCACTGGAGGGGTGATAAGCTGAGACGGATCAAAGCTTCTGCTTCTTGAGGTGTTGTTCAGCTGTGGATATAGACTAGGCTAGTTGGAACGGAACCCATTGAAAGCTACAAGGCGTTTACGCTCTATCTAAGGGTAGCACCAATAGCAGGATCGACTCAAGGTTCTAAGGAATGAATGAAGATCTTTTGAAATTCAATTGCATAAGTCCTAGTTTCCACTATAGCTGCAATCCATCCCTCACAGGACCCATGATGGGAATCCTCTGAAACTCGTGGGATATCTAATGCTAGTAGAAGTTAGATCAGAAAGGTTTCAATCTGGGTCATGCATCTGGAAAGCGCTGGTTCAAATCCAGCTCGTGACAAGACGAAACTTCCTTACAGCAATAAAGAACATAACAAATGCCTCACTTCCGTCGTCAGCCTTTGTCATTAGACCACTATCTATATATGTATTTGAAGCCTGAGACTGAAGAATCTTTCCCCGAGATGGCAGTAATGGTCTTTCTTATCGATTACAAGGCAGGCCAGAGGTCGACTACCCAAAGATTTTTTATTATGCTTTACTAGGCTTCTAAATATCTATCAAGACAAATGAGGCAATAGCGGCCGGCGGGAGATGAGAATGGGAGCTTTGAATAAACCTTTCAATGAGCAAAAATATGACATTGAATGCTTGAGTCGCTGATAGGGGAGCCCTTGTCTCTTTTGACTTGAAGACCTTTGCGCTTTCCCTTTGGCGGGCTATTCCTTATTTATGTCCGCGGATTCTCTTTCTTTATCTTCATCCGCCCCTACTCGTCTTTGCCCTGCCATTTCCAGTCATTTACAATGCCAGTGATAAAATAATAAGGAAGCCGGCTCATCTTTGATTCTAATGTGCCAATTCCTCTCTTCAATGAAAGATTGATCCGTCACTTCCCGAAGAAAAGGACTCCTAGAGTGTGAACCCAGGATCCGAGATGTGGAAACATTTGCCGAATCTACATACGCCGAAGCCTATAAATAGAAAATAGAAATGGAATATTCTTGCTCCATCCGGAATGAATTTCCCACCTACCTTGGGATAAGTGGTTGCCGGAAGCTTGAGACTTGAATGGTAATGACTTGAACACCCGATGATGGTATTAATATAACTTAATAAGTTCATCCCGTGAGGTAATCTATACCCGTGCTATAAGGAATATAAAAACGGACTTGTATTTATCTTTTATAGGATACTGGAAATGAGACTACAGTCAGAGTCCGGGTGTAAGCTCAAGTAGTGGTAGCTCTGTGAATAACTAACTCTATATTTCATTCCTACCCACTAAGTAAAGGAGTCCAGTCTGAGTAGCTGGATCATCGAAAGACTTCCATTAGTGAATCGTTATAGCATTTTGTATCGATAGCGCTTCTTTTTGAGGAGATTCCGTCTTTGATCCATGCTTGCGATCTCGGTTGTGAAATTTTCATTTTGTTGGTATGCTAAATGCTAAGATCAGTATCACGCGTAGGTTAATCATTAAATGAAGAATTTTCCAATTTAGTTATCGAGTGTAAATAAATGTTATGCCTTTTTCAGTGTTAGAAATATGATTGAAACCTTCACTTTCGAACCCTGTGAGGAGTCAGCTTCCAATTGAGTCGGTGTGTTAAGTATAGACTTTCCAAATAAAGGAAAAACATTCGACGTTTTGTCTCTTTTTTTCCCAATGCTGCCAGAAATATAAGAAATAATAGAAAGAAGCGGCTAAGCCCCTGCTTGATAAAGCAAAACGAAAATGCGGGTAGCTCGCAATATAACGCATGGCTTCGATTGGTTTCGGTCTAATCAATGAATGTATAGGGGTCCACCTAATCTTTCCGCAGGTACGATCTAGACGACCACATTCCTGTTGGGCTAACTCGCCCAATCAATCCAATGGCTTCGCCCGTTCCAGTCCCGTTAGAGAGATCCAAAACTGGATATTCTCCGCCTATAGATAGATCGATCCCGCGTCTATTCGTTCTCTGACCAGTTCCATATACAGGGACCATGTGCCACCAATAGCAAAACAACTGGCGGTCGAATCCACCCAGCAGTTGACTCCATTGACCGAGTATAGGCGCCATTCCACCCATCATTTTTTTACATGGTTAGTGGATAGAACGGGGGCAGGATAAATAAACCTTCGTACTAGTGTAGTGGCTTAGCTGCCTTAGTTTCCCTTCCTTACCGTATTCCTTTCACTCTCACTCCCTTCAGTCCCATTGAAGGTAAAGATGGGATCATTTGTATGCGCCATACCTATAGATGCGCAGGAGTTAAATAGTCTTACAAGATAGGAACGAAGTAGCTCGACTGATAAGTTGAGGCTATTCGACTCTCGCTAAAGAAGAGAAATTAACATTCACCCAACACTTCTCGTACCGGATAGGCTCTTGGACTTGGAGCTCACAAATGCGCTATTTGAGTGAACGAATGCGCTGTTGACATGAGATAATGAGTTGTTTGAGCTGCTGAAGTCGGAGAAGATGAGGTAGCGGTTCGTGCTTGAGTTGAATCACTTGACAAAGGTCCTATCTTTATATAAGTAGTAGATCCGGAAATGATCTAGGTAAAAGCTATTGGCTGCTACCTGGTAGGCAACTCACCAGGAATAGTCTCTATCACCGATAGGCCAATCCAATTAGACGGAGGGATGGTATCAGTAGCCAAGAAGGAACTGACTTGGTCAGCAGTTTCCGCTCGAGTTCAAATGCTTGATGGGGCTCGATGGGTGAGGTTTAATAAAAAAGTCAAGTAGGGCAGCGGTGACCGCGAATGGCTATAGTTCGTCACTCGCGGTATAAAAAGAAGTAAGGAGCTTTCCTAAGCTAAAGCGCTTTCTAGTTTGAGAGATGGAAATGCCTAATCAAGTAGCCAAGAATCATAGATTTCGGAGGGAAAGAACCCTGCTCCAGTGGAAATGCATTTAGGAAGGATCCGATCCCAAGTGACATTGAATCAGTTGGTGTTGGAGGAGTGAATGCCAGTCGAAAGGGAAAGCCGCGTTAGGAGTCCTCAAAAAAATCTTAATTCTAGTATTCCACCATATAAATAAAATATCATGGAAATAAATATCCATCTATTATTGTTAGCCTTCCCAGGTAGAAGAACTCCAACAGGATTAGATGAGCTTAAAACACTCCAAATCCCTAGGACTTAGACTCTTTTTGTTGTATTTCTTATTCAAAAATCCATCTTTCTTATGGACTAAGTCCTTATGAAGTAATTGATGAAGTAATTGAGTCAAACCTTGAAACCAGCGAAATCGAGTCCGACATCTGAGTTGGCTGGATTGGCACTAATTGACACTAGATCTGACTTCACCGACGAAAGGCCTGCAACGCCTTCTGGTGATTCCCAATAGGAGACTTGGGCTAAACAATTGTAATTCTTTGGTGAAGGAAAACCAGCATAAAGCCGATCCTCCTATCCCCGACCTGTCTAACCCATATCTGCTACACCAGCAAACAAGCTAGTGGAATGGCTTGAGGCAATTCCTCCTTATGATGCTGCTGAAACATCCAATTGAACCAGGAAGAAGGGATGAGGAGCCGCAAGAGACCAAGCAAGGGATTCACTCCAACAGAAGAAAGCCCAGATATCGAATCTGAATTGAGTACTCGTATTTCGCTACCTTTCTCCGAGCGACTAAGAAGATTAACTAATTGCGCCCGCTAGAGATGCTTTACCTAACAATGACTTTCAAGTGGGGAGTGAATGAAAGTCGATATAGAAATCCTAGGCTCAAAAGCCACATTTTTCGATACCGAAGTCTGCCAGCCTTAGATTGAGTTAAAAGCTCTTACTTCTCGGCCTTAGCAGCTACTTATAAGCCTTGCCTTGGCGCAACTTTGCTTGAAGCGAACTCTATCTGCCAGGCTCATAGTCCTATGTCTGCTCTGAAAGAAGTACTTTATCCGTTTGCTTCCCAAAGTGATTTTCGTTTCGTAGAGAGCTTCCCTTTATAGCCCTCCCTTTCATCTTCGATTGATGGATCGGTTGTTCAATCATTCTCGATTGGTTGGAAATACCTGTTCTTCCAATTATTGGTCCTTCTTGTTTGATCAAGCCCGGTTTGGCTTTGACCGCCCTGAGTGCACCAACCAAGAAGCTATTCTAGCATCACGAATTGGATTTATGAAAAAGGATTGATGATAATAGATCGCCTTTCACTAAGCTGCCTTTTATCCGGCTATCTATAGAGATCGGATATCTCGTTCTACTCCTCTGCCCGACTACGGTATTCCATTCTCTCTTGCTAGCCAAGAACATGTCTTGCTTCCTGCGGGCTAGTCTACAACTCAAGTCTGTTTCATTCACAAGTGCTAATACATCTTTGCTGCCTGCTTTCTCTCTTTCGTGTACCCTTGCTTTCCCGTCTCCCGAGGGAGCTTCTCTGCGCGTAAGTCCCCCTCATGAGTAGAAGGAGAAGGTTTCAAGTCGAAGGCAATCTGTCCTAAAGCCCAACCGTCTCTGTAGTTCTGTCTAATCCAATTGCACAACCCCGTCCTCTAGCTCGAGCGGATGGGAAGCGAACGGAGGAAAAGTCGCCTTGAATAGATCATCTTTCGAAGTCAAGCAGTTCGACTAATCGACTCAAAGGCGAGAGGTGGTTAAGTCGTGATCTCTGCTAAGTCGCAACCTCTCTCTGACTTCTTTCCTAATTTGTTTTCAATCTTGAATTCGGGGGAAAATGCTCGGGCGGAGTTAACAGAGCGCCTGGGCCGCTGGATGGACGAGCATGAACCAAGGGTTTGATGGTTAGACGTGCTCAACGGGGATAAGGGATCCCCCCGGGTAGAGGAAGTAAGAGATTGGTAGGTGTTCCCTGTATTGGTTATGTTCTTGATTTTGAGGCGGCAGGATTAGTTCATACGGATGGGAGCATTTGTTGATCTATACGATCGATCCCGGACGTACCCATTCGCCGCGTGGGGAACCGGGTAACCAAAGTCACGATTAGAATAAAGGAAGTTCGCTGGCTAACTCCCAGAGGTCTTGGTTCAAATCCAATTCGTGAGCACATGGGCAATTGTTGCACCGTGGACATGGGGCTTTATGGGCTTCCGCCTACCCTATAATATAAACTGGGTGGGTCTCTATGTAGGGTATGGTAGTGACAGGATGTTGTCGTCCGTCTAGCATCTAAATATCACCTTTGCCCTCGCTTTCTTTCCCTAGCCGGAGCTTTGCCCATTTAGTTTAGTACGAACTTTGGTGAGAGGCAAGCAAAAATTGATTGTACAAAGGTGGTCACTCTATCTCACATATCGCGCATCTGTCTGAATGATGAACCGGTGGCATCTGTATCAAGGAGTCTGTAAGTCCATGCCTCCCTACTGGGGATGGAGGAGGCCGCGGGGATCGTGCTTCATCCGCTGTTCTTCTCGTTGAACAAACTCATGGGCCCTTATTGAGTTGGGATCTATCTCTGAAAGGTCAATAGAATAGCTTCTCGAAGCTTTTTGACTTCTTTCTTCTGTCGTGCTGGAAGGTGTTTACATGGAAAAAGACCTGGTTGGATCCAACCCGATCTATTGCTCTGTATAACAGAAAACACGCTCTAGTTACGTTCAGCACTGGAGCTGCTACAATAACATCTGTCTTGCAAACCTCTGCAGCTCAGGAACATGACCGTCCCACCATACGTCTGTACAAAAACATCATAAACCTTTCCTTTCGCAGATGGATCTCAATGAAAGTGAGAAAGCGGGCTTCTGGCTTGCACAACCTCATCGACTGAAAATGCTCCCATCTCCCTTTAAGTTCTGGTCAACTGCAGCGCAATCGTGTGGAAAATAGGCTGCATGGGCCATACCAAGCATGAAGAGGGGCCCTGAGTCCGGGTCATCCTATAGTCTTTTTCACCAAAGTCTAGGTTCGGGTAAGCCCCTGCAGCATGTAAATTGTATATATAGAGCATGCCGGTCCACCTCCTATCTTTGATTTCCCATATTTTCCGGCATTTAGCTTCGGCCAATCCCAATCTCAAATAAAGCAAAGCTCTCTTCCTCATTTCTTTCTCTTCTCTTGCCTTCTTCAATTTTGAAAAAAGTAGTTTTTTATTGGTAAATAGCGTCTTGAAGTAAAGCGAAGGCATTATTTAAGGCAAGTCCATCGCGGGCACTACCCGACTTATTTCGTGCATACGTGCATATAAGTACAAGTTTAGATGTGGCCATCTAGACAAGTGAAACGGTCCTTGCTTGACTACTGGATAGGAATTCCATCGGTATGGCATTAGAACTGCTCGGATCAGTTCGATATTGAAGTGAGATATTAAATCCTCTTTCTAAGACAGTTCTTGAATAAAGAATCTCTCCTGCTACATAAGGTAGTTGACTTACTTAGTGCTTCCATGTTGGAACTCTTCCTTTTACAAGTGTAAAAAAGAGAAGTTCTCCTTCCTTACAGAAGAGTGAACATACTCTCGGGTCTTTTAGAACGAGTCACTCTTCTTGGTCTCCATAGTGCTGTCGCACTAAGCGACTACCGTTCGTCTTAAGCTCTTAATGACAAGGAGTTCACTCAGTAATATAAGTGAAGGTAGACCCTTAGCAGAAAGAAAGTCTTTTATTGGTAAACATTACTTTCTTGAACCAGTCTATGAGACCAATTCCCTCAGCCTTGAGCTCGGCAGTAGAATGAGTGACGCAGTGGAAGAGTTTATAGAGATGCCTTAGGCCAATTGGGTATGGAGCTGCTTTACCGAAATGACACTGTACCCTACCCCTACCCGTCAAAGGGTAATGCGATTAGCTTGCTTCGCTCTTGGTTTTTGAAATTCATTTACTACGTCGCTTTAGCGGGGATCTACTATTCTTTTGACAAGCGTCAATCTAAAGATCAGGGTACAATGCTATCTACCCGCTAGGGGACACCTAAGAAGTAGCTTATATGTCCCCAACTCTATCTGTACTCCTTTAACAAGCCTAAGTCTCAAATCGGACTAGTGTCAATATTTTAGCGTTATGGTGCCACGGTAAGGATGGATGCTGTGCGGTTGCTTGCCCAAGGGGCTCTCTCGTCTCCCTTGAAGCAAACATCTTTTCGTTGAATACTTTCATTAGCTGTCCTTAGACCTAAACCCTCATTACGCAATGGAGTATGTTGGATAGGGCTTGAATGAAGGAATAAAGCTCTTTATTTATTATCTGTCTATGTTGAGTCGAGCCTTCCTACTAGATTTGTAGGTGCCCCACCAGTAAGTAAAGGTAAAGAGAGAACATAAGCAGCAAGGGATGGAGAGGAGGTTGTTGCACTCGAAAGGAAGTATAGTATCACAAGGCCAGGTACGGGATATAAGGCTTAGCCAAACTAAGCAACACTCCATAAAAAAAAATCAATAAGTAGAAGAAGGCCTCTTTCGACTGCTGTTTCTGAATCCGTTTTGGTTGTTTCAGGAAAGGCTGTACCAGAAGTAGCGGGATATCGAAGGTCTGACCTTTTAGGTAGAATGTATTTTCCTTCTATCCCGGGATTGGAAAGAGAACTAGCTCCCTTGTTTATTCTTTTATTCTAGTCTGTTCAAAATAGAAACTAACTTATGACACGTAGCTCTAATCAACCCACACTTACTCCAATAAGTTACCCTCACTCACAATACCACCGTCTTACAATCACTTCACAAATAAGAACTGCAGCTCGATTTGAGATGAAATCTGGCAATAGCTCTAGGGCAGATGATGCACCAGATAAGAGAGTTGGGATTGAGCTCAAGGACCTATTATTGTCATTGTAAATTCCCAGTCTTAAGACGATTACCCCTGATTCACCGGCATGAGCTTCCGAACAAGCTCATGCCATCTCGTGAGTAATAGAAATCGGTGCAATAAAAGAAGACTTTATGAAGGAAGAGAAATGATGCCTATTTCATTCATTTTCTTCGATAGCATCCGATTACTGAACACCCGACGGACGAAAGAAGCCCGCATACCCACTCTTCTTTCCCCATTTACAGAGGATTCACGGATATGTGGCGAGCAAGCAAAGCTAGCTCCGAGATAGGAAGGAAATAGTGTTGTAACCGAATGAGTTGAACATAGTTCAACGAATCCTCATCAGTATACTACCGAACGGGATTGGAGATTGGTTCCACAGCTAACTCATCTATTCATCTTGCTTCATGCAAACAAAACATAAAGGCAAGCCTAAGATTGCGAAAAGGTAATGGATCCCACTATTAGGCACCGAAAGAGCAGTTACCGCCTGGGGCTGGCGGAAAAGTTCCCGCAGGTAGTGAGTCGGAGAATCTCTCTGACTAGGATGGATGCTTTCACTCAATGGGCAAGCATCTTACCTCCACGCTGATTAAGAAGGTCTTCGGTCTACCAGCCATATCTATTCCTCGATGATTTAAGGTATGTGTGAGATAGGAAGGACAGCTAGCATCGGAAGATGAAAGTTCGATCCTTGTACTGAGGTACTTTACCTATTCACTCTGCTGGCTATCGCCAAATAAGGTAAGAAAGCATGTAGGGATCTAAAGATAGAGTTAGAAGGGTAAGTATACCTCTAATCTCATAAAATTCTTCTCCTAGATTAGAATAACTCATGCTCGACCTACTCGGACTATACTGACTATACTCTATACTTGATTACCATACCACCATACCCTAGATTCATATTCAAAACTAGCAACATATGAAACTCTCACAAGAAGGATGGAAAGTCGTGGAATTGATTGAAGTTAGCCAAGTTCTCTTAGCCGTTACGTTAGGGTGACTCGAGATGAAAGGGAAGCCCTTAAGCTTGAAGCTATCCGGCTTCAAGCCGTGAAGGAGGAATCCGAGTTGTAAGTAAAATAAGGAAGATCGTTCATCAGCGCTTTCAGTAACTAAAAGGTGCGTAATCAAGCTAATCTCATTCCTTAGGAAACCAGACACCAGCCAGGTAAGGAGCCTTTCAAGGCAATAGTTAGATTCTTCTCCCTAAGTAGCATTCTTGTAAGTACAGAAGGAATTCTCCTGTCTCTGAAAAGATAGAGCTAATCCGTTGACACAAATAGTTCATGGGAGAAATTTGAGTTATTTGGGCCCGGGAGGAAAGGCGAACTGCTAGTTTTCGAATACGAGATATCCATCCTAGTCACTATGGGCGTATTTGTCCAATCGACACATCTGAAGGCATGAATGTTGGACTTATTGGATCCTTGTCAATTCATGCGAGGATTGGACATTGGGGGTCTCTAGAAAGTCCATTTTTTGAAATTTCTGAGAGATCCACGGGAATGCAGATGCTTTATTTATCACCAGGTAGAGATGAATACTATATGGTAGCTTGGGGAAATTCTTTGGCCTTGAATCAGGATATTCAGGAAGAAGAGCTTGTTCCGGCTCGATACCGTCAAGAATTTCTGACTATTGCATGGGAACAGATTCATCTTAGAAGTATTTTTCCCTTCCAATATTTTTCTATTGGAACTTCCCTCATTCCTTTTATCGAACATAATGATGCGAATCGCGCTTTAATGAGTTCGAATATGCAACGTCCTTAACGGCCTCTTTACCGGTCCGAGAAATGCATTGTTGGAACTGGGTTGGAACGACAAGCAGCTCTAGATTCAGGGGCTCTTTCTATAGCTGAACGCGAGGGAAAGGTCGTGTATACTGATGTCGACAAGATCCTTTTATCAGTTAATGGAGATACTCTAAGCATTCCATTAGTTCTGTATGAACGTTCGAACAAAAAGACTTGTATGCACCATCACCGAACATTAAAAAGGGATAAATTATAGCCGACTTGGTGGTGAACTTTCTTTGGGGAAAACCGTATTAGTAGCTTATATGCCGTGGGAGGGTTAGAATTCTGAAGATGCAGTACTCATTAGCGAGCGTTTGGTATATGACGATATTTTGACTTCTTTTCACATACTGACTTATGAAATTCAAACTCATGTGACAAGCCAAGGCCCTGAAAGGGTCACTAAGGACGTATTTAGAATTACTCCGAAATTTAGACAAAAAGGGAATTGTGATGCTGGGATCTTGGGTAGAGACAGGCGAGATTTTAGTAGGTAAATTAAGACCCCAGGTGGTAAAAGAATCATCATATGCCCCGGAAGATAGA